TCGTTTATCGGCTGTGAAGTTCGTTATAGTCATGTAAGTAACAATGAGAATGAAGTTCATAAGTAAGCTCCTTTTCCCAGGTCGAGACAAGTGGATAGTCTCCTATTTACTTTTCTGCCCTTGTTTTAGTTTTTTCATTTAGTATGTTGAAAGAGACAATGATTTCAATTTTTCAATCATTGTCTCTATACTATATTATAAATATAATCTTATAATTGATCTAATTCAATTTATTCTTTTTTTTTTACTCCTAAATATAGATCTTATAATTGATAGATCTTATAATTGATCTAATAAGATCTAATAAAGTCAAAACAAGTAAAGTAAAGTAATATATGCTTGTCCAATTATTGAAAGTTCTATTTCAATTATTGAAAAATATGTTTGAATTGCTTAGGGCATTGGTTTCTTTATTGAATTGGCTTATTTCGTTGGTGATTTCTTTATTTAAGGCATTGTTTAAGGGATTGTTTTCTTTATTTAAGGGATTGTTTTCTTTCTTTAAGGCATTGTTTTTTTTATTTAAGGCATTGTTTAAGGCATTGTTTTCTTTATTTTTTTAAGAAGCTTATGTTATTTATTTAAGAAGCTTATGGCATTCGTGAGTTCAGTTTCATTTTTTAGCAATTATAGCAATTAATAAAAAAAACATACAAAAAGAAGGTCTCAAAAAACAAAAGGCAAATTTATCTTGGCAGGCATCCCCTACTACTGGGGGGGCCTACTGGGCTATTAGCTCAGTGGTAGAGCGCGCCCCTGATAACTGCGTCGTTGTGCCTGGGCTGTGAAGGCTATCAGCCACATGGATAGTTCAATGTGCTCATCAACGCCTGACCCAGAGATGTGGATCATCTAAGGCACATTAGCATGGCGTACTCCTTCTGTTCGAACCAGGGTTGAAAACTGACTTTTTTTTAGCAGGAGGATAGATGAGGTGATTAAGGTGAGATCGAATGTAGATCAAATTTTCTATTCATTCGTGGGATCTGGGCGGTCCTGGGCGGCCATGTATTTTGGCTACCTTTTTTCGAGAATCCATGCATATCTTATCAGTGTATGGAAGGCTATCTCTCGAACACAGGCTGAAGTTCTTATTATTAAAGCCTAAATGTGTAAAAAAACACCTAACAACACATCTTCACAGACCAAGAACTACGAGATCACTTTTTATTCTAGGGTGACGGAGGGATCATATCATTCGAATTCATGCTTTTTTCTTTGCGTGGGATGCGGGAAATATAGGTCCGGCCGAGAGACTTTTTCTTTCTAAACCTATATGGATAGTTTTCAATTACTATGAACAATTTCCGGATCAGTAGATTAGGAAATCGTTATTCGTCTCCTAATAAACGATGAGAAAAGCAGGATCGAAAAAGGATCTTGGAGTGTCTGGGATTGGGTTAGGAGGATCTTATTAATACCTCCTTTTCTCTTCTCATCCAAATTTTGACTTCTTTTCTTGCCGTTGGTGAAGAAAAAGGAAGGAGAGCAAGTACACTTGGAGAGCGCAGTACAGCGGAAAATTGTATGCTGTGTTCGGGAAGGATGAGTCGCTCCTGAATGAAGAGAGAACTTATTTTCATCGAATCATAGGTGCGATTATTTACTTCACGGGCGAGGTCTCTGGTTCAAGCCCAGGATAGCCCACCCATTATGCGCTATGTAGTAGGATTGTTGTCTGCTTCATTTATAGCCCACCCATTATGCGCTATGTAGTAGGATTGTTGTCTGCTTCATTTGATATCTACGGGGATATAGCTCAGTTGGTAGAGCTCCGCTCTTGCAATCGGGTCGTTGCGATTACGGGTTGGATGTCTGATTGTTTAGGCGGTAATGATAGTATTTTTACCTGAACCAGTGGCTCACTTTTTATCAGTAATGGGAGAAAGGACCGTAACATGCCACTAAAAAACTCTATTAAGACGAGGATAGACTGTCAAGAACGTAGAGAAGGTAGGGTGGGTAGTTGGTTAGATCGAGTATGGATCGTACATGGTCCATAGTTGGAGTTGGCGGCTCTCCTAGGGATCTTTCTTATAGGATCCTCGGGGAAGAGGATCAAGTTGGCCCTTGCGAACAACTTGATGTACTATCTCCCTTCAACCCTTTTTAGCCCAAAAAAACGGGGGCAGAAGGAAAAGTCATGCCATGGACCGACCCCATCATCTCCACCCCGTAGGAACTACGAGATCGCTCCAAGGATGCTTTCGTCATCCAGGGGTCACAGACCGACCACAAACCCTGATTTGAGAAGTGGAACGCATTAGCTGCCCCTTCTGATTGGGCAGGAAGGGTCGGAGAAGGGCAATCTTTTTAAGATAAGACCAAAGAGTTGGTGGAAAAAAGAAGAGCTTTTTGTTCCTGGTTCTTCCGGAGTTTGAATTCTTAAGAACTTCAAGGGGCAACATTGCTTTTGGGAGGAGTTGCTCTTTGGAGAGCACAGTACAATGAAAATTGTGAGCTGTGTTCGGGGGGAAGGCTATTGTCGATTGTTGACCTT